TGACCCGATTTTAAATGCGGTCCTTTTTTGGCTATACATACATTTTCACAAAGAAACTGCCCAAGACTAACGATTGTAGATGTCTCTTCACAATAATTGTAATGTAGAAAATACCAATTCAAATGGAATGGATTCAAAATGATGTTACTGCATGAATAGGGATTATAAATTTGACCATTTTCATCCAGTAAATAATATTTAAGTATTTGAAAAATCTGTTTTAAATTGTCAAGTTGCAAATAGTTAGTTACCAAGATTTGATTATGGGTTATTAAATGGGAAAATAAATCAAAATTATAAATTGGAAAGCCTGTTCCTAACGGGCCCAACGAATTCCTAATTGGAATTAGGGAGTTCTTTTTGATTGATTCTTTTATCGCATTGAGAGATTTTACATCGTTGAATGGGCCTATTCGAAAACAATTGGATGATGACAAAATTATCAAAGATTGAGATTCCTTATTTCGATTCAACAACGTATGGATAGTTCCTTGATTTGGATTAAGGGATTCTTGAATCCTTGCCTTGGAATAGGAATAAATGGAAGAAAACGGATTTACATTAGGGCGATCTGATCCAGTCTCAGAGATCAATCCTGAACCCGACAGATCGTTCCTTTTTCCGGTATAAGAAATAGGTGACTTCGCTAAGTCGATTCTTAGAAAATATCTAAGCAAACCATTTGTCCTTATTTCAACAAAGGAAGCACAGGCCTTTTCAATCTTTTTGTCTTGGTCCCAATTCAACACTAAAGAAGTCCGAACTAATTGAATACTTGTGTCCCAAATTTCAAGAATTGGGTCGTAATAAAGGATATAATTGACAACTCGAAGTTGTAGATTATCACTTTCCTGCAAGAGATCCGCCGGGAAAAGTCTTCCTAAATTTATACCATCCGTTTTTTTATATGGGACTACGGGTTGAACCAAAACAAAATACTTTTTTTCATACCTGGAAAGTTTCATTCGTTGGATATGGAGCCAATTTTTCAATTTTTTGTATTCTTTGGAATTTTGTTTTCCCCCTCCTGGTGGTATCAATCGGAATGCCTTATTTGTCTTTCCAGGAAAATGGATATCTCCAGAAAAGATTATCAGTTTCATTTTTTCTGCTTTTTTCTTCACTCGCACCACTCCGCCTACCCGACTTCTTCTATTTAAAGTGATTTGTGTATCTACCCCAATAATACTATTATGCCGTACCATTATGGAAGAAGATTCGGCCAAAATGTGGACTTCCACGGGAATAAAAAAAAATGGATTTACTTCCTTTTGATATTTTGGCCAAAATACCTTGACTCCTCGATACTCAATCAAATCCTCTTCGTTGACGATTGAATTCAGTTCTCTAGTCTCATATTTAGTAAGTCCCGAGCTCTTTCTTATATATCGAGGATCATCGAAATAAGCAAGAATACTATTTCTACGTAGAATACCATTTCTGGGTATTTCAATTGAGATACCTGAAGAAGGTATGTTCTCGCCTTCTTGAATCGAGTCGAGTGGGATGATGACTCTATTTCTTCGCCTCTTTGCCAATAAATCAGAATTCCCGTCGAGAATGCCCGGATATCTGAGATTACAACGACCAGTACATGTCATTCGATTAAGTTCTGAATAATCAGGAATCCTATCTCCTTTTTTTTTTTTACCAGAAAAATAGGAACTAAAAATTTTGTGTCTCACTTGATTATTAGTTACTGAGGGGTTAGAAATATATCTTCGCTTAACAGAAAGAGAATAAGCGTTCATTTGATCTTGATCCTTGTGGATCGAACAGGGGCCTAGACTAGATCTCCAGGGCTCCCCTAATAATATCCATAAATGACTTGTTTTTGGTAAGAGATGAATATTTCCATATGTAAATTCAGGTGCATGGTACACATCGGTATTCCAGTGCATTTCGCCCTCTGAGTCAGAATAAATATGTTTTCGAACCTTCTCTTTCAAACTCAAAGTGGATGTTCTTGCGCGAATCTCAGCAATGACTTGTTCTGATTCTACATATTGATCGTTTTGGACTAAAAGAAAACTTTTGGGCGGAATACACACATTGTGTATAATAGCTTCACTCTCAATAGTTACATACAAGTCTCTAGAACATAGAAAAGCAGGATGTCCATGACGTGTACGTGTCGGATGAACCAAATCCTCATTGAATTTCATTTTTCCATTAGAAGGGGCTCGCACATGTTCTGCAGTACCCCCTGTGAATACTCCGCCAGTATGAAAAGTTCTTAATGTTAATTGAGTGCCCGGTTCTCCAATAGATTGACCTGCAATAATACCTACAGCTTCTCCCAATTCGACTAGGTCGTCATGAGCTGGACTCCGGCCATAACATAATTGACAAATCCAAGATGTACTCCTACAAGTAAAGGGTGTTCGAATAGAGATTGGTTGTGCTCTAAAAGTTATGAATCTATTGACAAGTCCAACCCCAATATCTTGATTTCGAGTAGCAATGCATCGCGAACCTATATATATATCATCTGCTAATACACGGCCAATTAATGTTTGGATAAAAATCCTGTCCGCCATCATTCCATTTCGAGGACTTACAGAAATACCTCGAACGGCGCCACAATCTGTTCGACGTACAACAATGTGTTGCACTACTTCAACAAGTCTGCGCGTGAGATATCCTGCATCTGATGTTCGGATAGCGGTATCCACAACTCCTTTACGGGCTCCGTAGCAAGAAATAATATATTCTGTTAAAGAGAGTCCTTCGCGTAAATTGCTTTGAATGGGTAAATCAATCATTTGTCCTTGGGGATCCGACATTAATCCTCTCATACCTACTAATTGATGTACCTGAGATGCATTTCCTCTGGCTCCCGAAAAAGACATTATATGGACTGGATTAAAAGGATCGGTCATCCGAAAATTAGGAGTCATTTCTTGGCGCAAATATTCACTTGTGGCATACCATATCTCGATCGATTGACGTAATTTTTCTACCGCGTGTACATTCCCATAATGATGGTGTTTTTCCAAAATAAAACTTTGTTGTTCAGCGTCTTGAACGAGCCATCTTTTAGATGGTATTGTTAAAAGATCATCAATTCCTAATGAAATGGATGCGGCGGTAGCTTGTCGGAAACCCAGAGTCTTTACTTGATCCAGGATATGTGATGTATATCCTATTCCATAGTGATCAATAAATCGACTAATAAGTCGTTTCATGGCAGTTCCGTCTATCACTTTATTGTGAAAGACCTGAGTGGGCCGTTCTGCCATCAGTACCTCCATATTGCGTTGCGCTGAGTAGAATTTGACAATGGGTTTGAGTCAGTGATTGGAAAACTTCCTTTTCTAGATCTTGATTCACGTAGAAATTCCGCAATTATAGTCCTAGTTAACCCGGTGAGACTCGAATTCCTGCTGGTAGCATAGAATTATAACAGCCCTGCCAAAACCCCTGTATGGCTTCTTCTATTTCTCGATAAAGAGAAATATGACCAAGAGTGGTTCGAATATATATATAAAGAATTTCTTTTTTTATACTTCTTACTATTAGATAGTGTCCATAAATATCATAATAGGTCCCCAAAGATTCATAGTGAATTTCGATAGGAGCTTCTCTTGCAGCAATAACACGTTGATCTAGTCGCCACCGCAGCCACAAAGGACTACCTAAATTGATTCGTTTTTGCCGATAAGCTCCAATTGCATCATAGGCATTACAAAAAAAGGGTTCTTTTTTTTTTGTATACTTATAGTTATTATCTTCATTTTGATAGTTTCTACGATTACATGGATTATACCTATTTACACAAATACCCCGACGATTTCCACTCGTTAATACGTAGAGTCCACTAAGCATATCTTGAGTTGGTGCAGAAATGGGATCTCCAATAGTTGGAGACAAAAGATTCATATGAGAAAACATAAGTAAACGTGCCTCTGCTTGAGCCTCTAAAGATAAAGGCACATGAACAGCCATTTGATCCCCGTCAAAGTCTGCATTGAAGCCCTTACAAACTAATGGATGTAAACAAATAGCACGCCCTTCCACTAAAACGGGGAGGAATGCCTGTATGCCTAATCTATGCAGAGTAGGCGCTCTATTCAGCAATACAGGATGGTCATCCAGAATTTCCTGAAGTATTTCCCATACAATAGGTTTTTTTTTACGAATTTGACTCTTAGCAACTCCTATGTTCGAAGCAATATGTTTTCTAATTAGGTCACGAATTACAAATGCCTGGAAAAGTTCTATTGCAATTTCGCGAGGCAATCCACATCGATGTAATGAAAGTGAAGGGCCCACGACAATCACTGACCGCCCTGAATAATCGACTCGTTTACCAAGCAGAGTCTCGCGAACTCTTCCTTCTTTGCCTTCAATTACATCTGAAAGCGACTTGTAAATTCTATTATGATCATCCCTCATTGGTTGTCCGCAGATTCCATTATCAAGAAGTGCATCCACGGCTTCTTGTAGCAATTTTTCCTGAGATATTATTAATTCTTCTGGTGTAGCTATACTTGTTGTTAATAGATCTGTAAGAGTATTATTCCGATAGATAATTCTTCTATAGATTTCATTAATATCCGAGGTCACTAGTTTATCCTCATCTATATGATATATTGGTCTCAACTCAGGAGGAAGAACTGGTAATAGACACAAAACCATCCATTTTGGTTCTATATTTGTTCGAATAAAATGCTTAGCCAATTCCATGCGTCTAAGCAAAAAATCTTTTCTTCTTCCAACTTTTCGATCTTCCCATTCATTCCCCGTGGATTCCTCTTCCTCCAATTCTTTCCATTCTATCAATGAATAATCTATAATCATTCGTAAATCTAGATTGGCTAATTGTTGTCTGATAGAACCTCCCCCGGTAGACATCTCTCGATTTCGAAATGTATCGAAGCTCCGGGTAGTAAAAAAAATCGGGATCCTGTATTTCCAGGGTTGAATTTCATATTCCAATAAACCCCGTAATCGTAAAAAAGTGGGTTTTTTATCTATGGGCCTAGCAAAATAAAAAT